GTAAACAACATAGAGGAAGAATGAAAGGAATATCTTTTCGAGGTAATCAGATTTCTTTCGGCAAATATGCTCTTCAGGCACTTGAACCTGCTTGGATCACATCTAGACAAATTGAAGCAGGTCGACGGGCAATGACACGAAATGCACGCCGTGGTGGAAAAATATGGGTCCGTATATTTCCAGACAAACCGGTTACAGTAAGACCTGCCGAAACACGTATGGGTTCGGGGAAAGGATCCCCTGAATATTGGGTAGCTGTTGTTAAACCAGGGCGAATACTATATGAAATGGGTGGGGTAACCGAAAATATAGCTAGAAGGGCTATTTTAATAGCAGCATCAAAAATGCCTATACGAACACAATTTATTATTTCGGGATAAAAACACAGAACGGAGAGAAATGAATCTTGGGGATAAAACAAAATCACGGATTTCTTTTTTTAGACAAAAAATATTTCTTTTATTTTATTCATCCTTTGCATCGTAAGAATAGACTCAAAAATTTAATATGATTCAACCCCAGACCCTTTTAAATGTAGCGGATAACAGCGGGGCTAGAGAATTGATGTGTATTCGAATCATAGGAGCTAGCAACCGTCGATATGCTCACATTGGTGACGTTATTGTTGCTGTGATCAAAGAAGCTGTACCTAACATGCCACTACAAAAATCAGAAGTAGTCCGAGCTGTAATTGTTCGTACTTGTAAAGAACTTAAACGCAACAGCGGTATGATAATACGATATGATGACAATGCTGCAGTTGTAATTGATCAAGAAGGAAATCCAAAAGGAACGCGAATTTTTGGTGCAATCCCCCGAGAATTGAGACAATTCAATTTTACTAAAATAGTTTCATTAGCTCCCGAGGTATTGTAAAATACAATGAGATGTTGATTTTTTTATCCCCTTTGGGGGTATTTGAAAGAAATAGAAAAAGAACTTTATTCATTCGTTGAATGTGTCTCACGTATATACCTTTTTTCAATTCATATATCATCATAAATCATAAATAAAAAAAAAACAAAGAAAAACATGTTGATTATATTCAAATTCGAGGAAACAAAAATTTAAGTTCATCATGAGCAGAGACACTATTGCTGAGATACTAACCTCTATACGAAACGCGGATATGGATAAAAAAAGAGTTGTTCGTATAGCATCTACGAATATTACCGAAAATATTGTTAAAATACTTCTTCGAGAAGGTTTTATCGAAAATCTACGAAAGCATCGAGAAAAAAACAAATCTTTTTTGGTTTTAACCCTGCGACATAGAAGGAATAGGAAAAGACCTTATAGAAATTTTTTAAATTTAAAACGGATCAGTAGACCCGGTCTACGAATCTATTCTAACTCTCAACGAATCCCTAAAATTTTAGGTGGGATGGGGATTGTAATTCTTTCTACTTCTCGGGGTATAATAACAGACCGAGAGGCTCGACTAGAAGGAATCGGCGGAGAAATCTTGTGTTATATATGGTAATCCTTTTACATGGGATCCAAAACCTCTTTATCTTTGTAAAAAAAATAAAGAAAAGAGGTGAATTGTCTAATACCCTTTCTCCTCTATTAGTTAAAAAAAGGAGGTTTTACCTGAAATGAAAGAACAAAAATGGATTCATGAAGGTTTAATTACGGAATCGCTTCCCAACGGCATGTTCCGGGTTCGTTTAGATAATGAGGATCTGATCCTAGGGTATATTTCAGGAAAGATCCGACGTAGTTTTATACGGATACTGCCGGGAGATAAAGTCAAAATTGAAGTAAGTCGTTATGATTCAACCAGAGGGCGTATAATTTATCGACTCGAAAACACGGATTCAAAAGATTAGGCGGGTTTTATGCAATATGATTCGAAATGAAAAAATGCAAGAAACTTATTTTCTACCAACAAGTAGATTGAGAATGAAGATTGAGGAATGACAAATATGAAAATAAGAGCATCCGTTCGTAAAATTTGTGAAAAATGTCGCCTAATTCGCAGGCGGGGACGCATTATAGTAATTTGTCCCAACCCGAGACATAAACAAAGACAAGGCTAATCAGACTTGCTAAAGGACTCAGTGTCCAAATAAGGAATCTGTTTTGATTTGAAATGGATATATCCATATGATTCATATTTATGAGATGATAAAATATGGCAAAAGCTATGCCGAGAGTCGGTTCACGTAGGAATAGGCGTATTAGTTCGCGTAAGAGTGTACGTAAAATACCAAAAGGGATTATTCATGTTCAAGCAAGTTTCAATAATACTATTGTCACGGTTACAGATGTAAAGGGTCGCGTGGTTTCCTGGTCCTCGGCAGGTACTTGCGGCTTTAAGGGTCCGAGAAGAGGGACACCCTTTGCAGCCGAAACTGCAGCAAAAAATGCTATTCGTACAGTAAGAGATCAAGGTATGCAACGAGCCGCAGTCATGATAAAGGGCCCCGGGTTAGGAAGAGACGGAGCATTGCGCGGTATTCGTCGAAGCGGTATACGATTGACTTTTCTACGAGAT